AGAAACAGAAATGCTTGATCTGTAGAAATGATGGAAAAGGGTCAATTTTTTTGCTCTATTTATATTTTTTTCTCATCTCATTGAAAGGTTGATTATCCACTTTTAACAATAAAAAAAAAAGAATCACTAGTTACTAATAATCCGCGGCACCCTCGCTAAAGCCCGTGTTTATGTGGATATGATATCACTATATCATTCGTGTATCTGTTACGTTACAACATGACAATTCTTATGAAACCATAAGAATATGTATGCTATACACCTTGCTGGGATTGTAGTTCAATTGGTCAGAGCACCGCCCTGTCAAGGCGGAAGCTGCGGGTTCGAGCCCCGTCAGTCCCGAACTAGTATCCGATGAATTTCTCAATTCATTTCTCTATTTTTCGCGAAAGGGAAGAGGGGGAGCCGAATCGAATCCCCGGTGCGGGGAGGAGAATTTCTTTTCTTTTGTTTCGCATTTATCATCAGATAAATATGGGAATTTCCATTTCTTTTCCTAGTTCTTTCCCTAGTACTGATTGATAAGGGAGAGATATATGTCGATTGGTACAATCGGTAGTATTGCTATATTCAGTATTTTTTGTTCGAATATTTTCTTTTTTATACTTAATCCTTATCCTTTCTTTTTCCATCTCACTTATATGTTTGTATCTGTGTATGACCCAGACAATACCAGTCATATGATACCTCATAATTTTATGTACATAATTCTATGTATATGTATTAAGTAGGGAAGTTGTATAAGGAAGATAGCTAAGCTAATAGGTTATAGAAAAGAAAAAGTGGAAAAAGGGTATGAAAATCTAATGATTGATGTGTATTTCTGATCAAATCAAAAATGATATTTTTGATTTAGTATGATAAAAGATCTTTCTTTTCTATGTTATACTACTACTATATTATTTCATTTTCGACGATGAATTGATTTGATAGATCAGAAATTGTTATTCATAATATTGATCTGATTCAGTATCATCGGGATGCAATTCATTCCGTTGAATTTGCAGGAGTCAAATTTATCATCTCTATGGGATTAGATCCCGAGTTATTGCGAAACAAAAGAAGATTAGATTATGGAAGTCAATATTCTCGCACTTATTGCTACTGCACTGTTCATTCTAGTTCCTACTGCTTTTTTACTTATCATCTATGTAAAAACAGTCAGCCAAAATGATTAATTTTAATGAAACTTGAATTATTATTAGTTCTTATTGATGATTCAATAAATGAAAGAAAGGGATTCAAACTAGAAATCTTAAATGAAATGATTAGGCTGGAATCAGAAGTATCGTAGTAAGTATCTAAGCTGGTGTGGTAGAAAGAACTATATATATAGATATATAGTTCCTTCTACCACACCAGCTATAGTATTGTTTTTATTATTATTATATATAGATCAAATTACAATATGTATGTACATATATTAGATGTACATATAGATAGTCTTTTAGTTAGGTTTCCCATCTCAAGAAGTCATTGATTGAACAATTAACGGATGATCCGCGGAGTTAAGTTATACAGTAACTTCTTCGGATTTGTAAAAGGAATAGAGCAGACCCTGTCCATTTTTCATGCTTAAACACGAGATGAATCAAAAAAAGCATAAAAACTTTTCTAGTAGTCTAAAACAAATGTTAAATGTGTGATATGTGGATCGCTCAACAGAAGAAAGATCTCATTTTATTATGTGTCGGATCTCTTTGGCCAATCACTAATCGCTTCGTTTCCGATAGAAAGAAAATATGTATTGTCGTAATAGCAGAACGACTTTCTTTTAGAAAGGTAAAAGAAAAAAGGAAATAAATAAAGAAAAAAAAAATAGTATTAGTTTTTCTTATTGTAATATCCATAATTATGATAAGAGCTGATTCACTAAAATAGAATATTTAGGAAAAATTAGATAGGAAAAAATCGCCTATCATGCGTAGATTTGAGTTTCGAAATACAATTATGGTAATCATTCATTACTGTATTCCAGTACAATTTGGAAGACATTTTTCTTTTTTTAGGGCTTCGCAAAATGATCAATAAAGAATTGATACGGTTCGATTGAGCAATTAGTAGTGCCCAGCCCTAGAGTCCACTCCTTCCCCATACTACAAGTGAAAGGGAAAATGTAAAGACTACCATTAAAGCAGCCCAAGCAAGACTTACTATATCCATGTGAATTATGTCCCCTATTTCTATGAAGGAATTATTCTATTATTGATTCATAATCATAGCGGAATCAATGGTGCAGAGTCAAAATAGGTAAGACTATTTATTGATGAACCAATTCAATGAATACACTCGTAACAAGTTTCCACATTTTAGGGTTTCTGGTAAAATCAGGAAGCATTTAGTATAAATACGATGATACACACGCCTTTTCCTTGGAAATATCAAAGGAATGTTTCTATATGGAGCATGTAAGAATAGTAAGACCTGTTGTTTGTTTTGATATTAATGCCTTTCCTTACTAAGCAAAAAGCCTAAAAATATACCATCACGATAGATAACTATCTATCAGATACCTCTATTTCCTATTTGATCTCAGCTTACTGTCTTTCTTTCTGTGAAAGAATCAGGTGAACTCACCACCACTATTAATTAATACATTCTTTTTTTTTCAACTTTACCCTTTACTCTTTTAATACCAGACGGAGTCAGGAGACACTACTTTGAATAAGGGTAATTTAAGAGATCTTGTTATTATAGTCTTTCGTATAATCTCTTCTTCAATTCTAGTAGCAAAAACAGAGTGTCCCTTAGGAACCTTTAGATACCGAGATTTCTGACCTTAGTTCTGAATCCCGGAATTGACTCTCACCATTTATTTGATTCAATTGAAAAATCAAATAAATGGTGAGAGTCAATCATTAAATTAATAAGTGAGAGTTGCTTCATCCCTATTGATAACGATTTGGGCTACACCTAAATTTGGAGAAAAAAAAATGGCAGTCTTTTATAAAACCTACGCCATGGGTTATCAAAATAGAGTATTGACACGCCCACTTAGTCCTTTGCCACTGCTTTTTGCTCCGCAAGAATTCATCAAATTAGATCGGCAAGATAGGAAGGAAATCAAAAATCTTTTGTTGATCAGGCGACACCCGGATTTGAACTGGGGATAAAGGATTTGCAGTCCCCCGCCTTACCACTTGGCCATGCCGCCAAATTCGGTCCAAAATGGATAAAAATATTATCTATATTCTAATTCTATTACTCACTCCTTTTTTTATCTTGAATACCATTGTACTTATCCTTTTTTAAAAAGAAATTCCTGTTTTTTATTGGATCTAGTTTAGATTCTTCTCTTCGATTGATTGTATCTTAAAATATACATCGCTTAAAAACATCCCTTCTCTTTTCTCTTAAGAGTAGAAAAAATGGATTTCCGGTCACAGACTGAAAAATTCAGGACAAATTGGAACCAGTAACAATTTACTTTGAATTAGCGAACGATTCTTCCATTTTTATCTCCAATGAAATTTTGTTTCATTGAATGGCAAAAGAAAATCAAATTGATTTATGACTAATCAGTATTCATTATTCATTTTTTTTTTCAATAATCAATCCTTTTCAATTTCAATTATAATAACATATATGTGTATATGTAAACCCCAGAACATAAATTGTTACCCAGATACCAAACCGGATCTCTCTCTTATGTACATATCCCTATAGAGAATCCTCCTGTTTCCATTTTTCATTGAATATATTGAATAGAAAATACAAATTTTGATGGAGTGTGACTCACGTTGTCCCAAGTGAAATTGCAATAAAAGATGTGATATATGGATAAAATAGATAGCCGTATCCGCATGTACTTAATAAAAAAAATACAATAAATACTATTCTTATTCTATTTTATATTACGCAATTCAATCATATTCTATAAATTCCACTGACTACCAAAAAGAATCCGCGAATTCTTTTTTGAACATGAAATTGAGTGTGTTAAAAAAAAAGGAAACTCTATACTACTTCTGATTATTCTGTCTTTATCTCATTCATAGAGAGGAGATCGAATTTCGAACCCATTTCTTTTTTTGGTACCCCATTGGATCGTAATATCATAATAATAGGTAGAAATGGGATCCATTTTTATATTCTATACAAGAACAAGACTCCATAAGTGGAACTAACAGAATTTTTTTCAGGAATATTTTATCAATTTATTTCTATTTGTACCTGTCGCAAATTCGAACTTGCGTCGAAAATGCTCTTCATTCCTCCGTCTCGTCTCCGTTCATACGTATGAAATACATATATGGGGTTGGCTAAAATTTTATGTGATTCAGTAAACAGAAATACATTCTATTATTGCTAGATCGATCCATATGGTTCGACGAATAGTGAATCAATAATTGAATTTTTTCAATAAATGAAATAAATAGGAAACTTAAGATTAAGATGCTCTGGAATGGAAATGAGGGAATGTCCACAATACCTGGATTTAGTCAGATACAATTTGAAGGATTTTGTAGGTTCATTAATCAGGGCTTGTCGGAAGAATTTCATAAGTTTCCAAAAATTGAAGATAGAGATCAAGAAATGGAATTTCAATTATTTGTGGAAAGATATCAATTGGTAGAGCCCTTGATAGAGGAAAGAGATGCTGTGTATGAATCACTCACATATTCTTCTGAATTATATGTCCCTGCGGGATTCATTTGGAAAACCGGTAGAGATATGCAACAACAAACCGTTTTTATTGGAAACATTCCTCTAATGAATTCTCTGGGAACCTCTATAGTAAATGGAATATACAGAATTGTAATTAATCAAATATTGCAAAGTCCTGGTATTTACTATCGTTCAGAATTGGACCATAACGGAAATTCTGTCTATACCAGCACTATAATATCAGATTGGGGAGGAAGATCAGAATTAGAAATTGATAGAAGAACAAGGATATGGGCACGTGTAAGTAGGAAACAAAAAATATCTATTCTAGTTCTATCATCAGCTATGGGTTCGAATCTAAGAGAAATTCTAGATAATGTTTGTTACCCTGA